GTCACTGTAGCTTAACCAAAGCATGGCACTGAAGATGCCAAGATGGCCGTCACACGCACACCCAGAGACAAAAGACTTAGTCCTAACCTTACCGTTAATTTTTGCTAAATATATACATGCAAGTATCCGCGCCCCAGTGTAAATGCCCTTGAATCTCCCATTAAGGAAAAAAGGAGCAGGTATCAGGCACACCAATTGTAGCCCAAGACGCCTTGCTTAGCCACACCCCCACGGGTACTCAGCAGTAATTAACATTAAGCAATAAGTGAAAACTTGACTTAGTTATAGCAATTAAAGGGTTGGTAAATCTTGTGCCAGCCACCGCGGTCATACAAGAGACCCAAATTAACTGCATGCGGCGTAAAGAGTGGTATCATGTTATCATAACAACTAAGACCGAAGTGCAACCAAGCTGTCATAAGCTCAAGATGTACCTAAGACCTTCCTCGATCTTAGTGACCCTGATTAATTTAATCCCACGAAAGCTAAGACACAAACTGGGATTAGATACCCCACTATGCTTAGCCCTAAATCTCGATGCTTTTCCTAATACTAAAGCATCCGCCCGAGAACTACGAGCACAAACGCTTAAAACTCTAAGGACTTGGCGGTGCCCTAAACCCACCTAGAGGAGCCTGTTCTATAATCGATAACCCACGTTAACACCCGACCGTCCCTTGCCATAAAACAGCCTACATACCGCCGTCGCCAGCTCACCTCCTCTGAGAGTTCAACAGCGAGCACAATAGCCCAAACCCGCTAATAAGACAGGTCGAGGTATAGCCCACGGGACGGAAGAAATGGGCTACATTTTCTAACAGTAGACAAATTCACGGAAGGGGGCATGAAACTGCCCCCCGAAGGCGGATTTAGCAGTAAAGGGGGACAATATATGCCCCCTTTAAACTGGCCCTGGAGCACGTACATACCGCCCGTCACCCTCCTCACAAGCTACATTATTCATAATACTTTAATATTAATCCTGAGCTGAAGATGAGGTAAGTCGTAACAAGGTAAGTGTACCGGAAGGTGTACTTAGCATACCAAGACGTAGCTAAAACAAAGCATTCAGCTTACACCTGAAAGATATCTACCACTCACTAGATCGTCTTGAAGCCTACTCTAGCCCAATCACCAATCCAAACATTAATAACAAAAACTCACTCTAAACCACAAACTAAAACATTCTCTAAACTTAGTATAGGTGATAGAAAAGATATCCTGGCGCGATAGAGACCTTGTACCGTAAGGGAAAGATGAAATAATAATGAAAAACAAAGCAACAAATAGCAAAGATTAACCCTTGTACCTTTTGCATCATGATTTAGCAAGAAATAACCAAGCAAAATGAATTTAAGCTTGTCACCCCGAAACCCAAGCGAGCTACTTACAAGCAGCTAGTCTATGAGCGAACCCGTCTCTGTTGCAAAAGAGTGGGATGACTTGTTAGTAGAGGTGAAAAGCCAACCGAGCTGGGTGATAGCTGGTTGCCTGTGAAACGAATCTAAGTTCTCTCTTGACCATCACCCTCCAGGACAATTATAACCTTAATGGAACAGATCAAGAACAATTTAAAGGGGGTACAGCCCCTTTAAAAAAGAAAACAATCTCTACCAGAGGATAATTACACTCCCCCTATAAATTGTGGGCCTTTAAGCAGCCACCAGCAAAGAGTGCGTCACAGCTCCATCTAAAAAAATTTAATAACAAAATGATTCCCTCCCCATTAACAGGCCAATCTATTCTTATAGAAGAATTAATGCTAGAATGAGTAACTAAGGAATTCCCCTCTCAGGCGCAAACTTACATCCAACATTATTAACAGACCAAACCTATATCCTCACTCCTACCAGATTAAAATATTAAACTATCCTGTTATACCAACTCAGGAGCGCCCACCAGAAAGATTAAAATCTATAAAAGGAACTAGGCAAACCCAAGGCCCGACTGTTTACCAAAAACATAGCCTTCAGCCAACCAAGTATTGAAGGTGATGCCTGCCCAGTGACACAATGTTTAACGGCCGCGGTATCCTAACCGTGCGAAGGTAGCGCAATCAATTGTCCCATAAATCGAGACTTGTATGAATGGCTAAACGAGGTCTTAACTGTCTCTTATAGATAATCAGTGAAATTGATCTCCCTGTGCAAAAGCAAGGATATAACCATAAGACGAGAAGACCCTGTGGAACTTAAAAATCAGTAGCCACTGCTCACAAACTATAAACCTAATAGGCCCACTAGCTAAAAATGCTGGCTTACATTTTTTGGTTGGGGCGACCTTGGAGAAAAACCAATCCTCCAAAAATAAGACCACACTTCTTAACCAAGAGCAACTCCTCAACGTACTAACAGTAACCAGACCCAATATAATTGATAAATGGACCAAGCTACCCCAGGGATAACAGCGCAATCTCCTCTAAGAGCTCACATCGACGAGGAGGTTTACGACCTCGATGTTGGATCAGGACATCCTAATGGTGCAGCCGCTATTAAGGGTTCGTTTGTTCAACGATTAATAGTCCTACGTGATCTGAGTTCAGACCGGAGCAATCCAGGTCGGTTTCTATCTATGATAAACTCTCCCTAGTACGAAAGGACCGGGAAAGTAAGGCCAATACTCCCAGCACGCCTTCTCTTTAAGTAATGAACTCAACTAAATTACTAAAAGATTCCTACCATTAAACCCTTTATTCCCTAGAAAAGGGACCGCTAGCGTGGCAGAGCCAGGTAAATGCAAAAGGCTTAAGCCCTTTACTCAGAGGTTCAAATCCTCTCCCTAGCCTAAACATAATCCATGACACTATCCTCCACTTTAACCTTCCTTGCCATATCCTTATCCTATGCAATCCCCATTCTAATTGCAGTAGCCTTCTTAACACTCATTGAACGTAAAGTCCTAAGCTATATACAAGCTCGAAAAGGCCCAAATATTGTAGGCCCATTCGGATTACTACAACCTGTAGCTGATGGGATTAAGCTATTCATCAAAGAACCCATCCGACCATCTACCTCATCCCCATTCCTCTTTATCATGACACCAATACTTGCACTCCTTCTAGCACTTACCATCTGAATTCCCCTCCCCCTTCCCTTCTCCCTTACCGATCTAAACTTAGGTCTCCTATTCCTATTAGCTATGTCTAGTCTAGCAGTGTATTCTATCTTATGATCAGGCTGAGCCTCAAATTCAAAATATGCTTTAATTGGAGCCCTACGTGCAGTAGCACAAACTATCTCCTATGAAGTGACATTAGCCATCATCCTCCTATCAGTGATCGTATTAAGTGGGAATTATTCCCTAAACACTCTCGCCATTACCCAAGAACCCCTATACATAGTCTTTTCATCATGGCCCCTTGCAATAATATGATATATCTCAACACTCGCTGAAACAAACCGCGCTCCATTTGATCTTACAGAAGGGGAATCAGAATTAGTATCAGGTTTCAACGTGGAATACGCTGCCGGTCCATTTGCCCTATTCTTTCTAGCCGAATATGCTAACATCATATTAATAAACACACTAACCGCTATTTTATTTCTTAACCCAAGTTTCATGAATCTCTCACATGAATTATTCCCAATTATCCTAGCTACCAAAATCTTACTCCTCTCCTCTGGTTTCCTATGAATTCGTGCCTCATACCCACGCTTCCGATACGATCAACTCATACACCTCTTATGGAAAAATTTTCTACCACTAACACTAGCATTATGTCTTTGACACACTAGCATACCAATCTGCTACGCAGGCCTCCCTCCTTACCTGAGGAAATGTGCCTGAACGTTAAAGGGTCACTATGATAAAGTGAACATAGAGGTACACCAGCCCTCTCATTTCCTAAGAAAGTTTAGAAAAGTAGGAATCGAACCTACACAAAAGAGATCAAAACTCTTCATACTTCCTTTATATTATTTCCTAGCAAGGTCAGCTAATCAAGCTATCGGGCCCATACCCCGAAAATGATGGTTTAACCCCTTCCCTCGCTAATAAACCCACACGCAAAACTAATCTTTTATATAAGCTTACTCCTAGGAACAACCATTACAATCTCAAGCAACCATTGAATAATAGCCTGAACTGGCCTAGAAATTAATACTCTCGCTATCATTCCATTAATCTCAAAATCGCACCACCCCCGGGCCGTCGAAGCTGCAATTAAGTATTTCCTAGTACAAGCAACCGCCTCCATCCTAGTCCTGTTCTCAAGCATAATCAATGCATGATACACAGGACAATGAGATATTACTCAATTAACTCACCAAACATCATGCCTACTACTAACATCAGCAATTGCAATAAAACTTGGACTCGTCCCATTCCACTTCTGATTTCCTGAAGTCCTTCAAGGTTCAACCTTAACTACAGCACTATTATTGTCAACAATAATAAAACTTCCACCCATCACTATCTTATTCTTAACTTCACACTCCCTCGACCCTACCCTATTAACTATTATAGCCATCGCCTCAACAAGCCTTGGAGGATGAATGGGTTTAAACCAAACACAAATCCGAAAAATCTTAGCCTTCTCTTCTATTTCCCACCTAGGCTGAATAATTATCATTATCACTTACAACCCCAAACTTACCTTATTAACCTTCTACTTATATTCACTAATAACAGCCACTGTATTTTTAAGCCTAAACATAATCAAAACTCTAAACTTATCAACAATAATAATCTCCTGAACAAAAACACCAACACTAAACGCAACCCTCATATTAGCACTCCTCTCACTAGCAGGTTTACCACCCCTTACAGGTTTCCTCCCAAAATGACTCATTATTCAAGAACTAACCAAACAAAAAATGACCATAGCAGCCACAATCATAGCTATATTATCCCTACTAGGATTATTCTTCTATCTCCGCCTCACATATTATTCAACAATCACACTCCCGCCAAACTCTACAAACCATATAAAACAATGACACATTAATAAATCAACAAATATCCAATTAGCTACTCTAGCCTCACTATCAATGCTCCTACTACCACTCTCCCCAATAATCCTCACTACCATTTTTTAGAAACTTAGGATAACTAAAACCGAAGGCCTTCAAAGCCTTAAACAAGAGTTGAACTCTCTTAGTTTCTGCTAAGATCCGCAGGACACTACCCTGCATCATCTGAATGCAACCCAGACACTTTAATTAAGCTAGGACCTTGAACTAGACAGATGGGCCTCGATCCCATAAAATTCTAATTAACAGCTAGACGCTCAAACCAGCGAGCTTCTGCCTACCAGGCCCCGGTGCGCCCTTAACGCACATCGATGAGCTTGCAACTCAACATGAACTTCACTACAGGACCGATAAGAAGAGGAATTAAACCTCTGTAAAAAGGACTACAGCCTAACGCCTAAACACTCAGCCATCTTACCTGTGACTTTCATTAATCGATGATTATTCTCAACCAACCATAAAGACATTGGCACACTATACTTAATCTTCGGTGCATGAGCTGGTATAGTTGGAACTGCCCTTAGCCTACTTATTCGTGCAGAACTGGGCCAACCAGGAACTCTTCTAGGGGATGACCAAATTTATAACGTAATTGTTACCGCCCATGCTTTTGTTATAATCTTCTTTATAGTCATGCCAATTATAATTGGCGGCTTTGGAAACTGATTAGTTCCACTCATAATCGGTGCCCCAGACATAGCATTTCCTCGCATGAATAACATAAGCTTTTGATTACTCCCACCATCATTCCTACTACTTCTAGCATCATCTACAGTAGAAGCCGGAGCTGGTACAGGATGAACAGTATATCCTCCTCTTGCCGGAAACCTAGCCCATGCTGGTGCTTCAGTAGACCTAGCCATCTTCTCCCTCCACTTAGCAGGTGTCTCCTCCATTTTAGGTGCCATCAACTTTATCACAACTGCCATCAACATAAAACCCCCAGCTCTCTCTCAATACCAAACCCCCCTATTTGTATGATCTGTACTAATCACCGCCGTACTTCTCTTACTTTCTCTTCCCGTTCTCGCTGCTGGCATCACTATACTATTAACTGACCGAAACCTAAACACTACATTTTTCGACCCAGCTGGAGGAGGAGACCCAGTTCTATACCAACACCTTTTCTGATTCTTTGGTCACCCAGAAGTCTACATCCTAATTTTACCAGGATTTGGAATTATCTCTCATGTCGTAACCTACTATGCAGGTAAAAAGGAGCCATTCGGATACATAGGAATAGTCTGAGCCATACTATCTATTGGATTCCTAGGATTCATCGTTTGAGCACACCACATATTCACAGTAGGAATAGACGTAGACACCCGAGCATACTTCACCTCTGCTACTATAATTATTGCCATCCCAACCGGAATTAAAGTATTTAGCTGACTAGCCACCCTACACGGAGGAACTATCAAATGAAACCCCCCAATACTATGAGCCTTAGGCTTTATCTTCCTTTTTACCATTGGTGGACTAACAGGAATCGTACTAGCAAACTCTTCACTAGATATCGCACTACACGATACATATTATGTAGTTGCTCACTTCCATTACGTCTTATCAATAGGAGCTGTATTCGCTATTCTAGCAGGATTCACCCACTGATTCCCCTTATTCACGGGATACACACTACACCCTACATGAACTAAAGCACACTTCGGAGTAATATTTGCAGGTGTCAACCTAACCTTCTTCCCACAACATTTCCTAGGCCTAGCTGGTATACCACGCCGATACTCTGATTACCCAGATGCATACACCCTATGAAACACCATATCCTCCATCGGCTCATTAATCTCAATAACCGCCGTAATCATATTAATATTCATCATCTGAGAAGCATTCTCATCAAAACGCAAAGTCCTCCAACCAGAACTAACTACTACCAATATTGAATGAATCTACGGTTGTCCACCCCCATACCATACTTTCGAAGAACCAGCCTTTGTCCAAGTCCAAGAAAGGAAGGAATCGAACCCTCATATGCTGGTTTCAAGCCAACCGCATCAAACCACTCATGCTTCTTTCTTATGAGACGTTAGTAAATCAATTACATAGCCCTGTCAAGCCTAAATCACAGGTGAAAACCCTGTACATCTCATATGGCCAACCACTCGCAATTTGGCTTTCAAGACGCCTCATCACCCATCATAGAAGAACTCGTTGAATTCCACGACCACGCCCTAATAGTCGCATTAGCAATCTGTAGCCTAGTACTCTATTTACTAGCACTTATACTTATAGAAAAACTCTCCTCAAACACCGTTGACGCGCAAGAAGTAGAACTAATCTGAACAATCCTGCCAGCCATCGTACTTATTCTACTCGCCCTCCCATCCCTGCAAATCCTATATATAATAGATGAAATCGATGAACCTGACCTAACCCTAAAAGCTATCGGACATCAATGATACTGAACTTATGAATACACAGACTTCAAAGACCTATCATTCGACTCCTACATAATCCCTACAACAGAACTTCCACTAGGCCACTTTCGGCTCCTAGAAGTAGACCATCGTGTAGTTATTCCAATAGAATCACCAATCCGCATTATCGTCACCGCCAGCGACGTACTCCACTCCTGAGCAGTCCCCACCCTCGGGGTAAAAACTGATGCAATCCCTGGACGACTAAACCAAACATCATTCATTACAACTCGACCAGGAATCTTCTATGGTCAATGCTCAGAAATCTGTGGGGCTAATCATAGCTACATACCAATCGTAGTAGAATCAACCCCTCTTACCCATTTCGAGAATTGATCTTCACTACTATCATCCTAATCATTAAGAAGCTATGCACCAGCACTAGCCTTTTAAGCTAGAGACAGAGGATTATTAACCCCTCCTTAATGGTATGCCCCAACTTAACCCTAACCCATGATTCTTCATCATATTAATATCATGATTAACCTTCTCCCTACTCATTCAACCCAAACTTTTATCACTAACTTCCACTAACACCCCAACCAACAAAACCACCACCACCACTAAAACTACTTCCTGAACCTGACCATGAACCTAAGCTTCTTCGACCAATTTACAAGCCCATGCCTACTAGGAATTCCATTAATCCTCATCTCAATATTATTTCCTTCCCTATTACTTATTACCCCAGACAATCGATGAGTCACAAACCGTTTCACCACACTACAACTATGACTCTCCAATTTAATTACAAAACAATTAATAATCCCCTTAAATAAAAAAGGACATAAATGAGCCCTAATCCTAACATCCCTAATGATGTTCCTCCTGTTAATTAATCTACTAGGCCTACTACCATACACCTTCACCCCCACTACACAACTATCAATAAACATAGCCCTGGCCTTCCCACTATGACTTGCTACCCTCCTCACAGGATTACGAAACCAACCTTCAGCCTCTCTAGGCCATCTCCTACCAGAAGGTACTCCCACCCCTCTAATCCCAGCCTTAATCATAATTGAAACTACTAGCCTTCTCATCCGTCCATTAGCCTTAGGCGTCCGCCTCACAGCAAACCTCACAGCGGGCCACCTACTAATTCAACTCATCTCCACAGCTACCACCGCGCTTCTACCGCTTATCCCAGCTGTATCAATCCTAACCACATTAATCCTACTCCTCTTAACCCTACTAGAAGTAGCCGTCGCAATAATCCAAGCCTACGTCTTTGTACTTCTACTAAGCCTCTACTTACAAGAAAACATCTAATGGCACACCAAGCACACTCCTACCATATAGTCGACCCCAGCCCCTGACCCATTTTTGGGGCGGCGGCCGCCTTACTTACTACCTCAGGATTAATCATATGATTCCATTATAACTCCTCACAACTATTAATCCTCGGCCTAATCTCAATAATCCTAGTTATACTACAATGATGACGAGACATTGTACGAGAAGGCACATTCCAAGGCCACCACACTCCTACTGTCCAAAAAGGCCTACGATACGGAATAATCCTATTCATCACATCCGAAGCATTCTTTTTCCTAGGCTTCTTCTGAGCATTCTTCCATTCAAGCCTGGTCCCAACCCCAGAACTCGGCGGACAATGACCCCCTGCAGGAATTAAACCTCTCAACCCACTAGAAGTCCCCCTACTAAACACAGCCATCCTTCTAGCTTCAGGTGTTACCGTAACATGAGCTCACCACAGTATCACAGAAGGTAATCGAAAGCAAGCAATCCATGCACTAACCCTAACCATTTTACTAGGATTTTACTTTACAGCACTACAAGCAATAGAATATTATGAAGCACCATTCTCAATTGCTGACGGTGTATACGGCTCAACATTCTTTGTCGCTACAGGATTTCATGGCCTACACGTAATTATTGGATCCTCCTTTCTATCAGTCTGCCTCCTACGCTTAATTAAATTCCACTTCACACCAAACCACCACTTCGGCTTCGAAGCAGCAGCCTGATACTGACACTTCGTAGACGTTATCTGATTATTCCTCTACATAACTATTTACTGATGAGGATCTTGCTCTTCTAGTATATTAATTACAATTGACTTCCAATCTCTAGAATCTGGTGTAACCCCAGAGATGAGCAATAAACATAATTACATTTATATTAACCTTATCCCTCACCCTAAGCATTATCCTCACCACACTAAATTTCTGACTCGCCCAAATAAATCCAGACTCCGAAAAACTATCCCCATATGAATGTGGATTCGATCCACTAGGATCTGCTCGACTCCCATTCTCAATCCGCTTTTTCCTAGTAGCTATCCTATTCCTACTATTCGACCTAGAAATCGCACTTCTCCTTCCACTCCCATGAGCAATCCAACTCCCATCCCCAACTACAACCTTAACCTGAGCCTCAACCATCCTTATCCTGCTTACACTAGGGTTAATCTATGAATGAATACAAGGAGCCTTAGAATGAGCAGAATAAACAAAGAAAGTTAGTCTAACTCAAGACAGTTGATTTCGGCTCATCAAATCATAGCTCAACCCTATGACTTTCTTTATGTCACTCATACATTTAAGCTTCTACTCAGCCTTCACTTTAAGCAGCTTAGGATTAGCCTTCCACCGAACTCACCTAATCTCCGCCCTATTATGCCTAGAAAGCATAATATTATCAATATATATTGCCTTAGCACTTTGACCAGTAGAAAACCAAGCAACATCATTTACCCTAATACCTGTACTCATACTAGCATTCTCAGCCTGTGAAGCTGGTACTGGCCTAGCAATACTCGTAGCCTCTACACGGACTCACGGCTCAGACCACCTACACAACCTAAACCTCCTACAATGCTAAAAATTATCATACCAACCATCATACTCTTACCAATAACCATCCTCTCACCCCCCAAATCCTTATGAACTAATACCACCTCACATAGTATTTTAATTGCTACCCTAAGCCTACAATGACTTACCCCAACATACTACCCATATAAAAACCTAACTCAATGAACCGGTATTGACCAAATTTCATCTCCGCTATTAGTTCTCTCCTGCTGACTACTACCACTCATAATCATAGCAAGCCAAAACCACCTACAAAACGAACCCCTTATCCGAAAACGAATCTTTATTACAACTCTTATCATAATTCAACCATTCATTATCCTAGCCTTCTCAACCACAGAACTAATACTATTCTATATTTCATTTGAAGCAACCCTAATCCCAACCCTAATCCTAATCACACGATGAGGAAACCAACCAGAACGCCTAAGCGCCGGCATCTATTTATTATTCTACACCCTAATCAGCTCCCTACCTCTACTAGTCACCATCCTTTACTTACACGCCCAAACAGGTACCCTACATCTAATAATTCTTAACCTAACTCACCCTATCCTTACCACCTCCTGAACTGGTGCCTTATCAAGTCTCGCTCTACTAATAGCATTTATAGTAAAAGCCCCATTATACGGATTACATCTATGACTTCCAAAAGCCCATGTCGAAGCACCAATCGCTGGATCTATGCTACTTGCCGCACTCCTCCTAAAACTAGGGGGCTATGGAATTATACGACTCACCATATTCATAAGCCCCTTACTAAACAATTTACATTACCCATTCCTTACATTAGCACTCTGAGGCGCATTAATAACCAGCTCAATCTGCCTACGCCAAACAGACCTAAAATCCCTCATTGCTTACTCCTCCGTAAGTCACATAGGCTTAGTCATCGCTGCATGCATAATCCAAACCCACTGATCATTCTCAGGCGCAATAATCCTTATAATCTCCCACGGACTTACCTCCTCAATACTATTCTGCTTAGCTAACACAAACTACGAACGCACACACAGCCGAATTCTCATTCTAACGCGAGGACTCCAACCCCTACTACCTCTTATAGCCACATGATGATTACTAGCAAACTTAACTAACATAGCACTACCCCCAACCACCAACTTAATAGCAGAACTAACCATTATAATTTCATTATTCAACTGATCTGCATTCACAATTATCCTCACTGGAATCGCTACATTCTTAACCGCCTCATACACCCTATTCATACTACTAATAACCCAACGAGGCATCCTACCCAGCCACATTACATCAATCCAAAACTCCAACACACGAGAACATCTCCTAATAATCCTACATATCATCCCTTTACTCCTCCTAATCCTAAAACCAGAACTAATTTCAGGAACCCCTCTATGCAAGTATAGTTTAACCCAAACATTAGACTGTGATTCTAAAAATAGAAGTTAAACCCTTCTTACCTGCCGAGGGGAGGTTCAACCACTAAGAACTGCTAACTCTTACATCTGAGTCTAAAACCTCAGTCCCCTTACTTTTAAAGGATAATAGTAATCCATTGGTCTTAGGAACCACCCATCTTGGTGCAAATCCAAGTAAAAGTAGTGGAAATTGCATTACTTATAAACACATCCATAATCCTAACACTAACAATCATCCTCATACCAATTCTACTCCCCTTTATATCAAGTACTCTCAAAAACTCCCCCACAATCATCACCCGTACTGTCAAAACTGCCTTCCTAACCAGCTTAATACCAATAACCCTATTTATATACTCGGGAATAGAAAGCATCATCTCTCATTGAGAATGAAAATTCATTATAAACTTCAAAATTCCAATTAGCCTAAAAATAGACCAATACTCTATAATATTCTTCCCTATTGCATTATTTGTAACATGATCTATTCTCCAATTCGCAACTTGATACATAGCCTCAGAGCCTTACATTACAAAATTCTTTTATTACCTACTAATATTCTTAATTGCAATACTAACCCTAACCATTGCCAACAACCTATTTCTACTATTCATTGGCTGAGAAGGAGTTGGTATTATATCATTCCTATTAATCGGCTGATGACAAGGCCGAGCAGAAGCCAACACAGCTGCCCTCCAAGCCGTCCTTTACAATCGAATTGGGGATGTCGGCCTTATCCTAAGCATAGCATGACTAGCCTCGACCACAAATACATGAGAAATACAACAAGCCATCAACCCCACCCAAACCCCAACTCTTCCCCTACTAGGCCTTATTTTAGCTGCCACAGGAAAATCTGCCCAATTTGGCCTCCACCCATGACTTCCAGCTGCCATAGAAGGACCAACCCCAGTCTCAGCCCTATTACACTCAAGTACAATAGTAGTTGCCGGAATCTTTTTACTAATTCGCACTCACCCAATATTCACCAACAACAACACCGCTCTTACATTATGCTTATGCCTAGGAGCCCTATCCACACTATTTGCCGCTACATGCGCAATCACACAAAACGATATTAAAAAAATCATCGCCTTTTCCACATCTAGCCAACTAGGCCTAATAATGGTAACCATTGGATTAAACCTTCCCCAACTAGCCTTCTTCCACATTTCAACACACGCCTTTTTCAAAGCTATACTATTCCTCTGCTCAGGATCAATTATCCACAACTTAAATGGAGAACAAGATATCCGAAAAATAGGCGGACTACAAAAAATACTTCCTACAACTACATCCTGCCTAACCATCGGAAACCTAGCCCTAATAGGAACTCCGTTTCTAGCAGGATTTTACTCAAAAGACCTAATCATCGAAAGTATAAACACCTCCCACCTAAACACCTGGGCATTATTACTAACCCTACTAGCCACATCATTCACTGCAACCTATACCTTACGCATAACACTACTAGTCCAAACAGGCTTTACTCGAATACCTTCAATTACCCTAATAAACGAAAACAACCCAACAATTATTAACCCAATCATCCGCTTAGCCCTAGGCAGCATTATAGCCGGCCTACTCATCACATCCTTTATCCCTCCCACAAAAACTCCACCAATAACTATACCAACAATCACAAAAACTGCAGCCATCCTCGTCACAATCCTAGGTATGATCCTAGCCCTAGAATTATCAAACATAACACACACCTTAACTCAACCAAAGCAAAACATCCTAATAAACTTCTCCTCAACATTAGGATACTTCAACCCATTACTTCACCGCCTCAGCTCCACAAACCTCTTAAATAACGGACAAAAACTTGCCTCCCACCTAATTGATCTATCCTGATATAAAAAAATCGGCCCCGAAGGACTTGCTGACCTACAACTCATAATAACCAAAACCTCAACCACCCTTCACACCGGACTAATCAAAACCTATCTAGGAACTTTCGCCATATCTATCCTCATCATTCTATTATCTACATAGAACTTCTAATGGCCCCAAACCTTCGAAAATCCCACCCTCTATTAAAAATACTCAACAACTCCCTAATCGATCTCCCTACCCCATCAAACATCTCCGCTTGATGAAACTTCGGCTCCTTACTTGGAATTTGCCTAATAACTCAAATCCTAACCGGACTTCTACTCGCCATACATTACACAGCAGATACAACCCTAGCTTTTTCATCAGTCGCCCATACATGTCGAAACGTACAATATGGTTGACTAATCCGAAATCTTCATGCAAATGGAGCCTCATTCTTCTTCATTTGTATCTACTTCCACATCGGACGAGGATTCTACTACGGCTCATACCTCTACAAAGAAACATGAAACACAGGTGTCATCCTACTCCTAACCCTAATAGCAACTGCTTTCGTGGGCTATGTTCTACCTTGAGGACAAATATCCTTCTGAGGAGCTACAGTCATCACCAACCTATTCTCAGCAATTCCATACATCGGCCAAACTCTAGTAGAATGAGCCTGAGGGGGATTCTCAGTAGATAATCCCACACTAACCCGATTCTTCGCTCTCCATTTCCTATTACCTTTTATCATTGCAGGCCTCACTATCATCCACCTCACCTTCTTACACGAAACAGGCTCAAATAACCCCCTAGGTATCGTATCAAACTGTGACAAAATCCCATTCCACCCCTATTTCTCCCTAAAAGATATCCTAGGATTCATTATCATATTCCTACCCCTACTTACCCTTGCCCTATTCTCACCTAACCTTCTAGGCGACCCAGAAAACTTCACACCAGCAAATCCTCTAGTTACACCACCACATATTAAACCAGAATGATATTTCCTATTCGCATACGCCATCCTACGATCAATTCCTAACAAACTAGGAGGCGTCTTAGCTCTAGCAGCCTCTGTCCTAGTCCTATTCCTAACCCCCCTACTCCACAAATCCAAACAACGTACAATAACATTCCGCCCCCTATCCCAACTCTTATTCTGAACACTTGTCTCTAACCTCTTCATCCTAACATGAGTAGGCAGCCAACCCGTCGAACACCCATTCATCATTATCGGCCAACTAGCCTCCATTACCTACTTCACTATTCTCCTAATTCTATTTCCCCTCACAGGGGCCCTAGAAAACAAAATACTAAACTACTAAACACTCTAATAGTTTATACAAAACATTGGTCTTGTAAACCAAAGACTGAAGATTGCCTTCTTCTTAGAGTTTCCATGCAAAATCAGAAAAAGAGGACTTAAACCTCTATCTCCAACTCCCAAAGCTGGTATTTTATACTAAACTATTCTCTGGTCACTCCCCTAAACTGCCCGAATAGCCCCACGTGACAAACCGCGCACTAACTCCAACACAACAAATAAAGTCAACAACAACCCCCACCCAGCCACTAAAAACATCCCAACCCCATATAAATAAAATACAGCCACCCCACTAAAATCCAACCGCATTAAAAATATCCCCCCACTATCAATTGTAACTACTCCAAACTTCCAGCACTCAACAAACCCTCCAACAACCAAACCAACTACCACCACCAAAATAAAACCTATCCCATACCCAATAACACGCCAATCCCCTCAAGCCTGAGGAAAAAGATCTGCCGCCAAAGACACAGAATAAACAAAGACCACTAACATCCCCCCTAAATACACCATAAACAACACTAACGCCACAAAAGAAACACCTAAACTTAACAACCATCCACACCCTACAATAGAAGCTAATACCAAACCAACTACTCCATAATAAGGAGAAGGATTAGATGCAACAGCCAAAGCACCCAACACAAAACATAATCCCAATAAAAAAACAAAATAAGTCATAACCATTCCTACTTGGCTTTTCTCCAAGGCCTGCGGCTTGAAAAACCACTGTTGTATGAAACCTCAACTATAGGAACCTGCTCCTACTAATTTCTCCTTCCCCCACAACTCATTAATTTCTTTTTTCCATCAAATTTTCTTTCCCCCCCCCCCCCCCCCGCGCCGGGCACAATTTTCGGTCGCATTTTTTGCGGTCGCTATGTATTACGTTGCATCCAATTATCTTCCCCTACTACATATCATCCATGGCCCGAATCCATTAAATTATATGCGGACTATACACTCTCCACCCCCCTCCGATTCCAGAGGACAATCCNAGATAATGGACCTAGGAATATTCACATATATCGTACTAAACCCATCAACATGCTTGGTTTATACATAAACTCCTCAACCATACGGCAGTGCCCTAGTACCAACGTTTTAGTACTTTATCCCCATCTCGCCTTAAAATCTCTCGCGGCGCCCTCAGACGACGTACCAGGTTATTTATTAGTCGTGCTCCTCACGTGAAATCAGCAACCCGGTGTAAGTAATGTCCTACGTTACTAGCTTCAGGCCCATTCTTTCCCCCTAAACCCTAGCATAACTTGCTCTTTTGCGCCTCTGGTTCCTATGTCAGGGCCATAAATTGGTTAATACTCAGAACTTGCTCTTTACGAATACATCTGGTTGGTTATATCTCACCATTTTAGTCCGTGATCGCGACATCCCACAATCCTTTCGCCTTTCTTCCTTTTTTTTTTGGGCGTCTTCAAATCGCCCCTCCAGTGCAACGGGTAATCACAATCTAAGACTTGAGCATCACATGCGTTGCGTACTACTCCGTGGCCCTCAGGTGCTATTAATGTCATGGTTTGCATGGACTAGGGGAATCATATCCACACTGATGCACTTTGATTTACATTCGGTGCATGGACTCCGCGCAGGTAGTTTAAATGCCATCGATTAATGAATGCTTGCAGGACATAATTTTTCATTATTTACCACTCTTTCACTTTCTCTAATTTCCTTTAACTTCCTTAACAACACTAGTAACTTTTACCTAAATAAATACGATGCTTTCATTAAACATTCGATACTTAATGTATTGATTTATACGTTATCACTACTAAAATTACATTAAAATATCGTATACAAACCCACATCTTAACTCAAACATTATCCTATAACATTATAAAGAAACTTCCCTACAAAACAAACAATCAACAAACAAACAATCAACAAACAAACAATCAACAAACAAACAATCAACAAACAAACAATCAACAAACAAACAATCAACAAACAAACAATCAACAAACAAACAATCAACAAACAAACAATCAACAAACAAACAATCAACAAACAAACAATCAACAAACAAACAATCTTAAACCTCCTACTAATTTCTCCTTCCCCCACAACTCATTAATTTCTTTTTTCCATCAAATTTTCTTTTCCCCCCCCCCCCCCCCCGCGCCGGACACAATTTTCGGTCGCATTTTTTGCGGTCGCTATGTATTACGTTGCATACAATTATCTTCCCCTACTACATATCATCCATGGCCCGAATCCATTAAATTATATGCGGACTATACACTCTCCACCCCCCTCCGATTCCAGAGGGCAATCCAGATAATGGACCTAGGAATATTCACATATATCGTACTAAACCCATCAACATGCTTGGTTTATACATAAACTCCTCAACCATACGGCAGTGCCCTAGTACCAACGTTTTAGTACTTTATCCCCATCTCGCCTTAAAATCTCTCGCGGCGCCCTCAGACGACGTACCAGGTTATTTATTAGTCGTGCTCCTCACGTGAAATCAGCAACCCGGTGTAAGTAATGTCCTACGTTACTAGCTTCAGGCCCATTCTTTCCCCCTAAACCCTAGCATAACTTGCTCTTTTGCGCCTCTGGTTCCTATGTCAGGGCCATAAATTGGTTAATACTCAGAACTTGCTCTTTACGAATACATCTGGTTGGTTATATCTCACCATTTTAGTCCGTGATCGCGACATCCCACAATCCTTTCGCCTTTCTTCCTTTTTTTTTTGGGCGTCCTCAAATCGCCCCTCCAGTGCAACGGGTAATCACAATCTAAGACTTGAGCATCACATGCGTTGCGTACTACTCCGTGGCCCTCAGGTGCTATTAATGTCATGGTTTGCATGGACTAGGGGAATCATATCCACACTGATGCACTTTGATTTACATTCGGTGCATGGACTCCGCGCAGGTAGTTTAAATGCCATCGATTAATGAATGCTTGCAGGACATAATTTTTCATTATTTACCACTCTTTCACTTTCTCTAATTTCCTTTAACTTCCTTAACAACACTAGTAACTTTTACCTAAATAAATACGATGCTTTCATTAAACATTCGATATTTAATGTATTGATTTATACGTTATCACTACTAAAATTACATTAAAATATCGTATACAAACCCACATCTTAACTCAAACATTATCCTATAACATTATAAAGAAACTTCCCTACAAAACAAACAATCAACAAACAAACAATCAACAAACAAACAATCAACAAACAAACAATCAACAAACAAACAATCAACAAACAAACAATCAACAAACAAACAATCAACAAACAAACAATCAACAAACAAACAATCAACAAACAAACAATCAACAAACAAACAATCAACAAACAAACAATCTTAAAC